TTACGCTTAGACAAATTCTTTTGTTTTCGCCTAGGATTCTTGTGAAAAAAAGCGACTTCCAAATAAAAAACAAAAAAAGAAAATCGAATTATTATTATTATTTTTTGTTTTCTTAGTGGTGTACTTTAGACTCTATCAAGTACTCAAATGGAAGAGAATGGATAGATATTTCCATCTAGGGTTTCTATTGATATTTTTTGAATACAGAAAGACCATCCCTTTTTGTTGGGATTCACTAGATCTAGGTAAGGTATATGAAAAAAGTTGATTTTACATTCTTGATGACAATGAAACTTACCAAAGGGATTCGTTTTTCAAGAACCGTTAGCTTGTCCACAAATACATCAGATTATTCCCTAGATCGATATGAATTATTCTTTCATGCTTTTGACTTCTTAAATTCATTAAAGTTAGGTATACCAAAGAAAAGGAGTATCATTAACTTGATTGTGGGCAAGAAAATTTATAGGAACTTTCACTCCAAAGATTAATGACAAGGATTGGTTTGTTTATCCACAATTGGATAAAGGGTCGATTGGATCCAATGAAATGCGTTTTTTCCGTTTTCTGTTTGATTTAAATTTAAATGAAAATGATTTCCGTGAGTGAGTTTCTAGGAATAATTCAATTTGGTTTCGATGAACCACCCCGTCAGTTACAAGCAACAAACAAAAACGAAGAAATGCAAATTGGAAATACAAAATTGTATAATTTTCATTTTTTTTTCGTTTTATTTTCTAGGGCTATACGGACTCGAACCGTAGACCTTCTCGGTAAAACAGATCAAACTTATTATTATCAAAATGATCTGAACTGTTTCAAAGACCCAACATGCATTTTTTTTGCATTGGGCTCTTTCATTAACTGATAGAAATATCAGCCAATCCGCCATATTTTTTCTCGATAGAAAATAGAAAAAAATAGATAGAAAAATAAGATAAGTAGATGGCTCCCTGTGCTCTGATTCGTTATTTGGGATTCTGATCCAGGAGCACTACCAAAGTGTTTCAAGGGTGGGGTTATCTTGACGTAGGTCTGCCTCTGGCCTAAATAATTTTCATTTTAAATTAAATGAAGTCTCTATCGTTCAGCTTAAAAAATCAAATATGAAACTTCATACACCTTAAAGTTCATAGAACGAAAAGAGATTTTTTGAGGGCCTTATACTCATTATGCCTAGCATTGAATGTACCGGTATTAACCTTATCAATATATAAAATTAATGATGGGGCCCGTTTGGTACCTAAACGTGTACCAAAATCGGAACGAATCATTTGTCAGGCTATTGTTCCCCAAAAGTTATGGAGTAAGACATCGATTTCTCAATAAGATCAATTGTATGATGGACTCCCCTGAAAAACATTGGCGCGCGTGTAAACGAGGTGCTCTACCAACTGAGCTATAGCCCTTAGTGCTTGTGATGCATATTTTATCATGTATATAAGTTCTTGTCAAGATGAATATTCTATGATCTAACATCATAAATTTTTGAGTGATATTACTTAGATTAGTATTGCTTATTTGATTAGTATTGCTTATAAGTAATAATAGCAATAAAATAAGCTATTTATAATCCATCGAAGCGGTGAGTTTCATTTTGTTCTATTTGGGATAATAAATCACCTACTTAACTCAGCGGTTAGAGTATTGCTTTCATACGGCAAGAGTCATTGGTTCAAATCCAATAGTAGGTAGAACTTATTAGATACCATTGATTCCGGTATCTAATAAGTTTTTTGCCCCTTTTATTGATTTTGTATTTTCATTTTCTTTATTTCTATTTTATTTTTGAATTGCGTTGTATCAGAATTCGATTCTGTTTGATTGGATTCTGTTGAGTGAATCTAATCTAAATTAAGGTTTAGAAAGAGAACTTCTTCTGATTATTCGAACGTACCAATTAGTTAGGAAATCACATTGGCAGCCTCGACTCTTGTCCTAGCCCGTCGGAGAGCTAGGTTTGCCTCAATTATTTGTCTCTTTCCTTCAGCTTTTTTCAAATTAGCTTCTGCTATTTCAAGAGTTTGCTGAGCTTCTTGTGGATCAATATCACTCCCCCTTTCCGCATCATTTACTAAAACAGTGATCTCATTATTGCCTATTCTAGCAAAACCACCCATCAGAGCCATCGTTAACCATTGGTCTTTAAGACGTATTCTCAAAATCCCTATATCTACAGCTGTAGCAATAGGGGCATGATTTGGTAATATGCCAATTTGACCACTATTCGTAGATAAAATAATTTCTTTCACTTCTGAATCCCAAACAATTCGATTAGGGGTCAGTACACAAAGATTTAAGGTCATTTCTTCAAATTGCTCTCCATTTCTAAGTTCATAGCCTTCGCGGTAGCTTCATCGATATTACCTACCAAATAAAAGGCCTGTTCAGGAAGACCGTCTAATTCTCCGGAAAGGATCAATTGAAACCCTCTAATGGTTTCTGCTAGACCAACATATTTCCCTGGAGAACCAGTAAATACTTCTGCTACAAAAAAAGG